AGGTATTGGTATGTACCCCGATTTTGTTCTTTCACTATCAGTTGACAAGGTCGAAGTTATTCTATCTAATTCTTTTTATAGATAGTTTTGATGAATAAAAAAAAAAAAAAAAGAAAAAATCCTATGATTTTTTTTTAATCGTTCGTTGTACAATGAAAAAAAGAAGGCTTTTTCTTCTTCTCTTAAGTTAAGTAAAAAAATGAATTTGAATCGGCGCGAACCCTGTGAATCACTACAATATTTGATTCACAGGGTTCTCATCAGTTCACACAAAGTTTTTTTTATCTTATATGCACTGTACACTTTTCTATTCGTATTCGTAAGAGTCTTTTTTGAATCCTTTTGAATTCAATTAGATGTTAATGTAAATGAACCATAACTATGTAGCCCTATTCCTAATAGATTGACCCCAAAATAGCATATCCAAATTATAAGAAAGCCAATAGACGCCACAATTGCGGAATTTATACCCTTCCATTTTATATTGGTTCGAATATGTAAATAAATCGCGAATACGATCCAAGTAATAAATGCCCAAGTTTCCTTTGGATCCCAACTCCAATATGATCCCCATGCTTCGTTGGCCCATACTGCTCCAGAAAGTATCCCTATGGTTAAAAAGATAAATCCTAGACTAATAACCCGATAACTCCAATAATCCAATTGTTGAATAAATTGCGACCTGTAATAATTCTTCGGAGAAAAAAAAGAAGTATTTTGTAAAACATTGCTTCTTTCATTCATGTATTCGATTTCACCAAAGAAAAATGACCCATTTAAATTTAATAAATGATTACTTGTAAAAAAAAACTTTCTGTTTTTTCTAACTGCAATGACTAGAAGTGCTACTGATAATAATGATCCACATAAAAGGGCTGCATAGCCCAATATCATCATACTTACGTGCATTATTAACCACTCGGATTGAAGAGCGGGTACTAATATTGTAGATTCGTGTATTTCAGTTAAAAGACCTGAAGTAGCAAAGCCTTGGGTAAAAATAGCACTTGGGCCGATTATTGTGCTTAAAAAATTTTGATTTTTTTTGAAATACGGAACTATATGAATAAGGGAGAAACTCCATGAAAGGAAGATTAATGATTCATATAAATTACTTAGTGGAAAATGTCCCGAATAAATCCAACGAGTAACTAATAATCCTGTTATACAGAAAAAAGTCATTATCATGCCCTTTTCTGACGAATCGTAGAGTTTTATGATTTCATCGACTAAAAAGGTTATCAAATGAATTGTAATTACAATTGAAACGATCGAAAAAGAAATATGAGTTAATATATGCTCTAAGGTTGAAAATATCATAAAAATCTTTAAAAAGAGGAGTTCTTTAATTACAAGAAATCAGGAATTGAATTCATTATAGGATCTATTTAGTTTTTTTAGAAGATGGCATTGCCGCCACTCGGACTCGAACCGAGATGCTCTAGCACTGCTTCCTAAGAGCAGCGTGTCTACCAATTTCACCATAGCGGCTTGTCTTGAACTCATAATAGCCTATGAATAAGCAATCGTCTAGATTTAAGAATTCAATTGGTTGCAATATTTTTTAGGAAAGATTCAAATGGATGAATAAAAATTAGTTCAAATAAGTATTTGAAGGTTCATTATTTTAGTTTAGGGTCTTAGTTTTATTAATATTTTCGTGTATTTTATACTCTCCTCAACTTGAACTCTTTAAAACTAGATAGTTTTATTTATTATCAATTAATAGGATAGAACTCAAAAAAAATCCATTTTCTTAATGAATCCAAAAGAAAAAAACCTATTTTGGATCACTCAAAATTGATACATTATTTATCCAGACTCTCTTCACTAAGTGTTTTTGATTTTCTTGATTGAGTTGATCGCGAGAAATATATGGGGGTGTATATAGGAATTCAGAGAAAATCAAAAAATAAGAAAGTTACACAAAAGGGTTTAAAATTTTAATCAATTAGTTTCAATGATTTTAGTAACTAAAGATTCAAGATTTTCTATTTGCTCTTCTATAGATAGAGAGAAGAAGTGGATATAGAGAAAAAATCAAAAGTTGTATTATTGTAACAATATTATTGTAACAAATAGGTCGATAGGGAAAATAAGACTCCCCGCCTTGGAAATGAGAAAATATACTAAAAAAAATTGAGTATCTTTTGTTTATTCTTTTGTCAACAAAAAGAAAGTATTTTTGATTTTTTTGAATTGAATTGAGTAAGGTAAACAGAAGAATTCTTATTATACATATTCTAAGAGCGGAGCGAATTCCATTTCATATTGATTAACTCAATAGGTAATGGAATTCATTAATTTGATTTTCGAAATGAGTCAATTTTTTGAGTCAAGTCGATTCAGATTATTCCAACGTTTTATTACTTATTTTTTTTTCGCACAAAAAAACTTTTTGAATTCCCGGTAGAAAGAGATTTCCCTAAGGAAAATGCTTTTAACGCTGTCCCATATCCCTTCCTTTTCCAAATATTTTTACGAATACGCTTTTTTGATG